AATTCCAATACAATAGGGGTCTATCAGTGCAAGTCAGCTGAACACCGTGATTGATGAGTGGGTAGGTGGGTTAGGTGCACCTCTCGCCCAGTGGGAAGTAATGAGGTTTTTTACCTGGAAGTAGTGGGCCCCCTTCCCGCGTATGCGCCTTTATTTATATTCTTTTTTTTTTTTTTTTCCAACGGAGATGGAGAATCTTTCTAAAAAAATCTCTCTGGCAAAACGCAATTCGTCGATTAAGGTGCACCTTGCCTTTTTTCAGGTAGCTTTGTTACGCCTATTCAGCTAGTGGGGCATTGGTCATAGCCAATATTCGTCGAAGAAGAGGTAATATGGAAGATTTTCGTTATAGAGGGAATATGGAATCTTCTCGACGAGAAGAAGAGGAAGTTTTGTCTTTCTTTCAATCCAACTAAGAGAACAAAGAAACCACTCAAAAATGAAAGTTAGATAAAGAAGTTTCAGTAAGAACTAGCACTAGACTTCTTCCCCCCTTTCTACTGTTCCTCTCTCCTTTTGCTTCCACCCGGGCTTTTCATTCTGTTTTATAGAGACCTGAGGTGAGGAAATTTTAATAAGAATTAATGTAGAAAGGTGGGGCACTTTCCCCGGCATACGAAAAAAAATCCAGGATGACGGCTTTCAAAAGACGAGTAAGAGACGGGGAGGGGGAGGCTCTCGAAACCAAACGAGACTAGAAGGAACATGGGAATTAGCACCATTCCTATGAGTGCTTTTGTCTCGAAGAGCCAACAAAGGGGCAGCCCTCTTTCTCTATCTCGGTCTCGGTTTAGCATCATATCATAATATATCGATCCGGAGAAAATTTTGATTTCTTTTTGTGCGGATTAAGGTAAATACCTCCATGCTGTGGCTGTGGGGGTAGGGGCTGTCGCCGCCTGATAGAGGCAGAAGCCGGGGCCGGGGCCACCGGAGCTATCTGCGTCGAGTGTGCCGATGGAAAGAGGAGGGTCGACGAAGTTGAGTGCCAGCACAAAAATAAAAATAGAAAGAGTCGTGCCGTTCAAAGTAGAATTCTTCTAAGATCCATTGCTCAATTTTGCATGCTCTGCTCCCAAAATGCAGAGAGACTTGCGAGGGCAGATCCGGGTTGGTTGGTCCGGAAAGTCATGGGAGAGGCAGGCTAAGTGAAATAAAATAATATACTGCTGGTGCTACTATAGAATCTTATGAATCACGCACGGCACACTTTCTATATCTCCTCCGTCTACAAGGCGAACAGCTTAGCTTACAGCACAGCGTGTTCGCCACCACACCGGCAGGCTGGTGCATTGGCCTTACCGTAATAGGGCCGAGAGGTATGACCCTTCGCTTCGATTAGAACGCCCCATATCTCGTGGTGACACGCTCCGCGTGGCATTTCCTTTTAGAAAGAAAGTATAACTTCTAACCAAAAGATTCATAAAGAATGAATCAAGTACCATTCGTGCATTGCCTCTTCTCTTTGAATGAAGAAGAGAGGGGCTTTGTATAGACACCCTTGAGCCATATTCGTCGCCCTAGGCTCACCATCATTCTATTTATGGGTTCTAGCTACAAAGAACATATACATGGAGCTATGTCGACTTACGTACGTCTCGTTGACCAAACGATTAGGTATACCACGCCACGTATCATCCCCTCTTTCCATAGAAGAAAAAAAAAAGCATTTTTTTTTTTCGAAAAGTCTCAACGTCCTCGCTCTGCGAAACGCCCAGTAGTCTCTGACTTGGTCTTCGAATCGTAAGTTTCAGCCCGTTCCCAGTTTGCCTCGCTCTCAGGTTGGCCCTTCTACTTGACTAAGTAGTATTCCACTCGTGCAGTGGGTGTATGGGCTAGCCCATGGTGCGGTCAGCTATGATATACTCAACTTCTTCTTTAGTAGGTTCATCTACAACATCTGGTGGTGCCCTCGTGGGCACGTTCCTCTCTGGGTCGGTCTGGTCTAATCGAAGTCAACTGACTCACATGGAATACGGGGTGAGTTTTCACCGAGCTGATCGCTTGAGTCTATAGGCTACCTCTCCTATCCGCTGCTCTACAAGGTCTACTTTCTTCTTCCTTCAGACCAGACCGGGCTAAGCCTTTAGTTTAAGTGGGTTTGGGCTAGGTCGTTGCGATCCTACCACCTCTTGGCAAAGTAGGCTGATGGGCAAGCCCCCTCTTTTCGAAATGGTGTGGGGCGGAGGCTGTTGCCCCGTGGCCAACTCGAAGGGGCTGAAGTTCGTTCGACGCGGAGCTCTTTGGTTGTTAAGTTATAGCAGCACTGAGCAACATCCAACAGCTCCAGTCGTTCTGGTTTGCACTAAAGTGCCTTAAGTAGCCCTCGAGGAGTCCGTTTATTCTCTCCGTCTGAGCTTTCAAAGATATACCGACGTAGGTATCTTACCATCAGATACCGACAGTCGTCTTCTAACATTACCGACCCTTAAATATCGGGGTTTCATCAATTTCACATAACATAAAAAAGTGCTTTTCATCATCAGGAAACAACCAGATTTCCAACCTCTTGCATTGCATTACCATAACAAAAAGAAAAAAAATGAAAATGAAATACTCTTGTGACTCGGAATGAACCTTTCTCGGTGGAGGAAGGGAATAGCGATGGATTCCTATGGAGCATCCAGGAACAAGAAGATTCAATTGTACGACGAATTCCTACGTGGTCCAAGGAAATCAAAGGTCCGCTTCCACGATTTCATCTATATCGAATCTTAATATCAGAATAGCTTATATAGTCATGATTCAATTCAGGTCCACTGACTTTTGATTTCTTTCTCATTTTTCGAATCTGATTGGAACAATGGAGAAGTAGGAAGACTTTATCGATTCATAATGGGTATCTAGAATATCTATGTCCCAAGACATAAAATATGAATAATAAAACATGAGGATACGGAGTAGAAGTATGAGTTTACTTCATTTATTGCATTTATAAATATATATTTAATTAGAATAATCTAGTATATCATTCGTGTCTCTGTTACAACACGGCGAAACGAAATGAATGGTTCGAATGAAAGAAAAAATAATAGCCCTGGGATTGTAGTTCAATCGGTCAGAGCACCGCCCTGTCAAGGCGGAAGCTGCGGGTTCGAGCCCCGTCAGTCCCGACCTAGGCTAAGATTCGATGAATCGATCCATTTTGCTCTCCATTTTCTGTGAAGAGGAGAGACAAAGAGTAGGATCTAATTCCCAGCAGGAGGATGATAAACTTTCTGTAGAAGAGTCCTCGGGAGCATTTTTCTCTTCTGAATCGAATGTTGGGGGCCAAAGGAAAGGCAAGAAAGCCAAAAAGAAAAGAAAGCTCGGGGAAGTAGCAGCTCCAAAGGGGGAGGGGGTCCTTCCCAACCCCCCCTTTATGATTAGTCTCGGTTACTGGAATGTGAGGTTGGTCGTAGATCCGCCCGGAGGTTAGACATCTCCTAAAGAATAAGAATCTTAGTTTGTGTGGCCTTGTGGAAACTAAATAAAGTAAGATCCATCAATAAAGACATGATTAGCAGGAAGGTTTTTTGGGCTGATTTGAAGAGAATGAGCAGTGTAGTGATTGACCAAGCTTTTATGTGAGATTTTAATTCTTCTAGATTCCATGAGGAGGTGGGAGTGGGAGAAGACATAATACTTACCTCCACCAATGCTTGTTAGATATAGATCTGTTTGACCTCCCTTTTAAGAGCCCGCTCTACACTTGGTCCAACCGCAGAGATAGTGAGCAGATTATTGCCAGGAAGCTTGACAGAGTGTTGGTTAATGACAGTTGACTTGCTACTTTCCCGAACTCTGAAGCAGACTTCACAGGGCCGGGTATTTCCGATCATACCCCGGGGATAGTTACCATCAGGCAGAAGTTGGTCACAGGGAAGAAGCCTTTCTCTTTCTAATTCTATAATTTATGGACCTCCCACGAAGAGTTTGCCCCTTTAGTTGAGCAAGTTTGGAGTACTCCAGTGGAGGGTACTCCTATGTTCAGGCTGTGCACCAAGCTGAAACGTCTCAAGGCTGAATTGAAGATCGTTATTTAATTTCAAATACTATGGTAGCATCAACTCTAAGGTTGCCCAAGCTAGAGAGGACCTTACTAGATTGCAGTTACTCCACTTGCAGGATCCTTCCAACTCTGACCTAGCAAATGCAGAAAAAGAGAGTTTGCAAGTTTTTACTCATTTCACTCTTATGGAAGAGGCCCACCTCAAACAGAAGTCCAGAATTAAGTGGCTGAAGCTGGGAGATAGTAAGACGGGCTTTTTTCACAAGGTGGTGAGAGCTAGGCAGTCCAAGAACAGATTGTTGAGTGTTTACAATGCCGAGGGGGAGAAGTTGGAAGACCATAAAGCTGTTAGTCAAGAGGCTGTCTCCTTTTTCCAGCTTGGTGGTGACCCTACTTTGGAAAGAGAGTTGGTGGCAGAGATTATAGGGATTTTTTATTTCACCTTTTACCAGGAGGACAGATGCCTTTTGTCCCTTCCCGTGGAAGCAGAGAAAATTAAAAGAACTATGTTCTCCCTTAACAGTAACAAGGCCCCGGGCCCCGATGGGTATTCTGCCCACTTCTTCAAAAGTGCTTGGGAGATTGTGAATCAGGATGTAATAGAAGCCATAAAAAGTCTTTCTTTGCTTCACTTCTAAGAGACTCCACTATCATTGTTTTGGTGCCGAAAGTGCCTAATCCTACAGTCATGGGAGATTTTCAGCCTATTTCCTGCTTCAATACAATCTATAAGTGTATTTACCAAGTAGATTGCTAATAGGATCAAAGGCTTGTTTCCCAAGATCATTAGCCCCACCCAGTCTGCTTTTGTTGAAAGGAGGAAGATTACAGATAATGTCCTTTTGGCTCAGGAACTCTTTATCCTTAAAAACTACCACAGGAAGACAGGGAAGCCTCGGTGTGCCATCAAAATCTATTTTTTTTAGAAAGTCTAGAACTCAGTGCATTGGGATTTCTTTATGGGGATTTTGAAAGCTGTTGACCTTCCTGCCCATCTGATTAAGTGCATTGCGGCTTGTATCACCACCCCCAAGTTCTCGGTCTCCATCAATGGGGGGCTTGAGGGCTATTTCTCCGGAGGGAAGGGGCTGAGACAAGGAGATCCGCTTTCCCCCTATCCGTTTGTTCTTGCTATGGAAGTCTTTTCCAGGATCCTTGCCAAAGCTTCTAGTAATGGAAGGTTCTCTCATCACCCGAGATGTACTAAGCTTGATTTAGCTAGGGCGAGCGTTGTTTACTATGCGAGTGAAGAGATTTAAGCGAGCTAATAGCGAGTGGACTTTGCCCCTTTCCCTTAAGCAGGACCCGTTTGCCCCTTTCCCTTAAGGCGATTGTCTATTGTCTTAAGATAAGAATAGTTCACGCCGCTTCCTTCAGTCGCGTGCTTTGAGATTGGTTCTAAAAGAGATCGACCTTAAATGAAAAAGGAGAGTGTGCCCCAACATTTTGTAGTCCTGAGGGACTCGTTGAGGCCGGTTTACTTGGTTTAGTAGTTCCTTTCTCTCCTAAATACCCGATCAAGGAACCGGAGAGAGAAAATCACATAATAATGGCAAGTACTCCGGTTAGTGAGTAGCCGCCCCTACCTGTAAGCCCGAACTAGTAATCAAACAGGATGTATTTGTTCGAAAGTGAGTAAGGTTCTTTGCATCACCTGCTCTTGACAGTTAAGGGAGAATGATCCCAATAAACAAACAAGCGTCAGCCCCGAAGCGTGAGGGATGGAGTAGCTCGCCCTATACAATAATTCAAGGAGAGAACGAAGTAGCTCGATTTGACTCTATCCGCTTTGGATGAGTTCGTCCTAGGCGTAGGCTCCATCTCCAACTTAGGCTTCATGGTTTCTGACCTGGTATTCTCTTAAGGTAAGTATAAAGAACGCTGATCCGAAACCGACGACAGAGACTGACGTGGAGTGGCCCTGACCTTGATGTGAAGAGCGGAATCGGGGACTGCCAAGATCTGTAACTGAGACGGGAGCTCTGGGAGAAAGACTCATTGGCGATGTAGTAGCGGGACGGACGATACGAGGGAGTAGTGAAGTGGGTTCGTCGAGCTAGTAGGCTTAGAATGGAATTAGGTATATCTCTTCCGCCCTGGCATAGATATGGCAAACCCCGGAGAGGGGATCCTTACCGTTCGATCTGAAGCTGGATCACAAGACCAAGGTATAGTTCCGGATCGAGAGCAGGCTCGACCGCAGGGGAGAGGAAGCGAAACCTGTATTGTTGAGCTGAGCCAGCGCCTTTGACTACTTCGTGGTATTCGCAATTCATCAATCAGATTCATTTTTTAGATCGAGGCACATATTAAGCATCATAAGATAAGAAGGGCGTAAACTACTTACCCTGGGTCAGTGGATGCGGACCTGGATGCTCGCGCGGCTTTGGCTTCTTCAGGGCGGGAATTTGAACCTAGGTTTGATTGATAGCCGAATCACCTTCTTTGGTGTCAGCTAGTGTTGCTCCGAGCAACGCAATCTCGGGTGATGGGACCAGCCAAGGGAAGGGGGCAAGGAAGATTTATTAAGCTCTACAACTCATGGTAGAGGGTGCATATCTAAGTAGCATTCTCTTTCAGTAGCTCGCTCATCTCTCTTTGTGAAAGAAAGGAAACAGGAGCTACTCGACCGAACAGATAGAGGAAAGTGCACCAATAATCATTGTAAGTAACAACGAAGTGAACAGGTTTGAAAGACGGGGAGATAGATTTGGAAGAAGACTAGCAGCCAGCAAGGCTGTGACCGGGGAACAGAGTGAATTCAATAGAAAATAAGGTCAGGTACGGAGTTACTCGGCCGGCAAGGAGAGGGTTTATGGCCAGATGCTACCGAAAGACTCGGGAAGATGTAACTTGTTTCAAATAGAGAGTAAGGCACTTCGATCAGAGTTCGGAAGGAAGGATCTGAAAGAGCCCGACCTTAACTTAAGGGGGGTGGTGCTTGACCAAAAGCACTACCGTGGCATCTATCTAGTGATACGATCCAACCGGCACCTCCTTGGTGCGGTTTACTTACTTGACTCGATGGAACTATCACTACTAAACAAAATGAATAAACAAATAGCACAAATCTTGCTTGCTTGTCGGATCGAACACCTTAAAATGGGAACCTGCAAAGCCGTTCCATTACTCATTGATCGTTAACCAGGCTGACTAACTGCCGGATTTTACATTACACCTTCACAAGGGTGTGATCAACTCAAGCGGGTCTTTCGGGCCGGGATCCTAACCAGTACCTACCATGCCTCCCGGGATTCCTCAGTACATATGGGTTGGGGATTACAAGAACACCCCGCTAGTCGCGTCCCCATTCCAGTTAGGACAATGGGTAAGGTTTTTATATTCCTGGTCTGCAGAGTCGCCCTCTGGTTATAGATCAGATCGGAGATCAGAAATCGTCAGTCAGAGAACCCGAAGTCAGACGCCCGAAGCCAGAAGTCACATACCTGAAGTCAGAAACCTAAAGTCACAGACAACGAAGATCTAAAGGATCAGGAGCCAGAAATCAAGGAATATCAGATTAAAGATCGGCCTCCCTCATTTTTAAGCTCCCTTCGAGAGGAATATATCCCTCGACAGCTCCCTACCAAGACGCTGCCCTTTATATCCGGAAAGCTCGAGAGAGGACTTCTTGATCCAGAAACCACCCCGCTTGCGAGTGAAGTCTGAAGTCTCCTTCCTTAGAAGTGCCCTCCCAAGCAGTGGAGTGTACCCCCGTCCTCGAGTGGAGGGATCGCATCGCATTCAGACAGACCACCTTCTGACTAGCCGCTGTAACGGACCCAGTCATAAGGATAGCCCACTTCCAGCAAGAAGAATAACCCCCACCTTCAGAAGAGGGAGGGACAACCCGCCTATGCCACTGCATCCAATGAGAAGAGAAGAGACAAAACAAGGCAAAAGCACGTTATGACCAGGCAAACCATCATAAAAACACAAGGCATAATCTCACCGGAAGGTATAGGGCCTAAAGGCCTCGCTCCCCCCCCCTTTATTCACATCCATTACCTTGAGGCGCTTACTCCTATCCCTTTCTTTTGTTTTGAAAACCTTTTTATGTAGGATGGGACCAGACCGCGCCACCTCTCTAAACTACGGTATCGGGGGTTCACAATCCACTGTGACCCCGCTTACTAGGTTTTTGATTCCTGGGATCAGGATCCATTGTATTATCATACGTAAGAACATAGACCGATTGCTTGGTTCGATCCAGTGCAGAAAGAAGCGAGTGAGCGACGATCCAATATCGGACCAGGCGAATATCTGTCTCTCAATCCCGGGATTCCAATCCGGGTATGGATTTTGATCCCGATCTGGTCTACTGGTGCAACATTGGCTTAGTCAACTCATGGTAGTGCTACTGATGTCGGTGCTGGACCCGGAACAGTTGCTGGACCGAGTTAATCGACAGGATCTACTGCTACCCCTCCAAATTGAATGAATTGGTAGGAATGCTCGTTCAAATGGAATCGGAACTGTGACTCGCTCCAACTACGGCAGTAAGCCACCCAAAGGTAGGAATGCCGTGAACCCTGGAATTGGCCGAGATGCGGCTACCTCTCAAAAGATGGAGTAATAAAAATCCAATTCTCGGCGTCGAGAGAGATTTGAGATTCCGTAAGTAACTCAATGAGTGCTTTCTATTTCTAAGTTCTAAGAAGGGCTTGGAAAAAGAAAATGAAATACGAATGTCGAACCAGAGGATCCTGAAGTTATGGTCGATCCTGACCCACATTAGAAAGCTTTCGTTCCCGAACCCATAGAGGAGGGGCTATATGGGATATCTATCTACGGGGGCCTGCACTTTATTATAGGGAAAGGGGGGAAAGACGAACTTCATTCGGTAGCAGCAGGGTATCGAGTCATTGGTAACACCCACTCATTTCGGAACCAGATCAAAACCCGACTCACTTTTTTGTCCTAGCGAGGGGTATCGATAAGGGTTGGATTCAAATCCCTCCCATGAGAAAGAAAGGGTCGACGTAGTTGAGTTTTTCTGTCTATTCCTGATCGAACTCCCTCCCTGTCATCGTATCTTGTGTCAGAATCGCTTTCAGGCTTCTTATCGCTTTCCCATAAGTGGCAGTTTTGTCTCCCGTCCCTACCGATAGTAACTGATCAACTTACTGTTCGGGTTCAAGAGCATAAATTTTTCCATTATTAGTATCTTTCTATCTCGGAGTGGACTAAGGCATCAATCTGAACTCCAAGCCCTATCGCTTGGGAATAAATGCTTCCCTAGCAGCTTGCCGGAGAAAAACGAAGCCTTAGAAATTGAAAATTCATCCCTCCAAGCGGATAAGGGCTTAAACCTATTCATCTATCCTATCCCTCGCTTTACTCTTCTCGGAAAAGGTTATCGTTCCCATGAATTGCCTCCTGGCATTGATAGCGATTGATCGAATTCCTACTCTGGTTTGAGAAGCTTTTCAGTTTTCCTTATCTCTCGTGCCTTTGAACTGCCCTGAAAAGAATTCGAAATAAACACGTATATCTGGTACTAAATAAACCGCCTTCGCGGGCCAACCCGTCTTGGTACTCTACCCTCCCATTCATAAGAGAGTGGTAGTTGTCATCGGAAACAGGTGAAAGTAGTGAGTTGAGTAAGTCTTGTCAACAACGCTTCGCACAACTAAAAAACTAACACACTGTTCACTTCTGTACTTCTCCACCGCCAAAACACAATTACTTATGCAATTCGCACGCATGAAAGACGAGCGAAAAACGATGAATTTGCCTTAGCCTTAAAAGCTCCCGACCGATGGTCGTTCCTAGGCCCAGTCAACCACTTACACTTATGATGACTTCGCCCTTACCTACCAGTGCTGGAGCCTCTCCTGCCGATGTCACCACTGGTTCAGGTACTTTCACCAATACTTAAGCCAACACCTAGCAATGCCCATGTCGTAGCCGCAGAAGCTACGACAAACCTCCGGACCCCGGCTAGGGAAAAGGATCTGTTATTGTCCATGCCCTAGCCGTTGCTTCCGCTGGATGAATGGGATCCCAATCTCGATTTCCTAGGTATGCTTGCCCTGTTCAGAAACTGAAGCAACTTTTTCTTTTTCTCTTTCACTACACCAAACCCACGAATTTTCACCCAAACGCATACAGTTGATTCCACAGGTACCACGGGCATGCTACTAATGCCTGTTGGACTTTGCAAAACTTATTGCCTTACCCGAAAGAAAAAATAACTTAGCTGGTTTTTTTGTCGACAATCTCCACCTGAGAATATTCAAGGACCCGTTACCGGGCAGGGTAAAACCAACAGCACAGAGGCTCCGCAACAACAGGAGCCACAAAGACGATTGTAGAAAGATACCAGGATTATACTCAAACAATAGCAGCGGTACTATCCGAAGTAAGCCCTGAAAATAAAGGTGCTACACTACACTAATTGTAGTAACCAGAACAGGGCCTAGGCCCCTGATGCTATGGTTTTCCAAAGCCTTCCTTGCCAAGGGCAGCTGCTCGACCAAGCAACAAATTACCACCCTAAAATGTAGCCACTCACCTGGGAGAAATTTCTGCTCAGATCTCAATCCTAGACTTTTTCTCTTCTACGCCGTCCTTAGGCAAGCTCGGTTGTCAAGGGAAAGGCTCCTGAATTACAAGCCATGATCTAAAAAGTGATTGCCCCCCAACCCTTTGACAGTTCCAGAAGCAGAGGGAGCAGCTTCAGTAGTTCCATCTCTCTAACCCGCAGGAGTTCCGGTAGAGGGTGAGGACCCGGATAGGGACCTATGGCAGTAGTTTAAGTTGGCCCAGTGGCGGAGCTAGCAGCAGCAAAACCTTTTTTTTAGAGATAGTGAAATTCCGGATCGAAGAGATTCACCCGTAGTAGATAAGGGGGCAAGGCAAGAGGTCTTTATTTGAAAAAGACAGAGACAGAAAAGAGGATATCTTGTTCCAGGGGCAGAGAAGCCAATAAAAGACATTAATCTTGCCACTGGACTATAATATAAGTATATCAAACCAAAGACAAGATGCGCAAGCAAGTCTATTCGAACGAGATACCGATACAAATACCGTCGGGGTAAGCCAATGGGATACCAAAGGGCTAAGGCAATCCGATAGAGAGATGCCGTTCTTTTGTGCTCTAGCGTAGAGCTCCTGTTACTCGAGTCACAGAACCCGAGGGAAAGAGCTCATCAGCATGCAAGGCGATAAAACCTAAAGACAAGATGCGAAGATACGAGCTTGAAGTGTCCATAAGCTTGAAAGCATATAGGGGCAGCGAGCCTAAAGTAAAGCTCCAAAAAACGAGAGATTAACCTGCGGTGCGGATCTGACTCGACTAAGGACTCCGAAAGATCAGAGAAAGAAGAGCGTTTGATCTACTAATAGCGGCATAAGAACAGCAACTATACTGGCATTTGCTTCAACCTAAGCAAGACGCTTTTTTGAGACATAGTGATCCATACTCTCTGTCGGGGGGCTTGGGCTTGGCGACCCAGGCTCTGTCCACCAAACCAATATCAAATATCTCTGTTGGGGACCTAGGCTTGTGGCACCCCCTATCTCTTAAAGGCTGTTCTTAATAAATATCTCTTTCTTTCTTCTCAGGCGCAGTAGCTTTCCTTGATTCGGGCACAGTGTCTTCGACAAATCGTTGTCTCAGTCTCTGTCTCATCTCAGGTCCTGTGGGTTAGTCACCTTAGTCCAGTGTATCAGAAAATCTGTCTTTCCGAGACATAAGGAGTTATACTCAGCCTTGATATATGAGCAAGGTCAAATCATAAAAACCAAAGCGAATCTCGTTCAACCCAGCTCCTCGGGCTTCTTTAAAGCCTTGTGACTCCCATCCCATCAAGTCAGGAACCAAACACTGAAACTAGCCCGGGTTAGGCAGAGATCAAGGGATGAGCGGAGCTCAATCCTTTTTGTTAAGGTTCGGGAATCTTACATCCCTTATCTGTGAGTCGAGAAAGATTTCCATCGCTGACGAACTTGAAGCAGAAAGCTAAATTCAAAGAGAGGGAAAACCCCTCGATAGAGAGACTATACCCTTATCTATGAAAGACCGGGTTAGAGGGTTCCAAACCTTTCTTCAACATAGGGGACATTGAACCCTAGATTTCCCTATCTACTTTCCCATTACTTCTTACCAGGAAAAGGCATACCAAAGATTTTGGGAAAGACACATTGAAATGGAAGTTCGAGGAGTAGGCGCCCGATCAAACGCCTTACGTGATAGGGGCTTCGAGATCCAGAGCTTTAGGAACAATAAGAACCTGTGCTTACCAGAATAGTTTGTCAATCAACCACTTGCACTTTTTTACTTTCTTAACTTACTTCACTTACCGCTACTCGCCTAAGCGCCTAGAACAAGACATTCTCGTTGTGTCGCACCCTAACTTCCTTCACTTTAACTATTAACTAGCGCTTCCCGGAAAAGAAGTGGTTTTCTATTTATACTCACAAGGCTAGGTCTTACACCCGAAAAGAGTGTTTCACTTTACCTATCTTAACTTATCTAAACAGGCTATCACCGCTAATAGAAAAAAAAAAGTACTTGCTTGACCCGGCTTACCATTCTAAAATGAAAGTCTCATCTTGTTCACATCATAGGCAGTAGAAGAGTCCTATTGAGTCTATCCTGGTCTTAGTTTGACTCGGTGGTTAAGCAAGCAGTGGATGTGCAAAGATTAACAGAGATCTCATAGGTTAAGGCTAAGAGAAAGAAAAGAAAAGATGGCGCACGGCGCGTCAGGATAAGGCTTTTGAATTCATAGATCTGTCCGCTTCGCTCTCAACCTGTCCATCAGGTGCGGGTTTAGTACCAACAAAGTAAAGTTCAAGCTCCGGGTCGGATTTGCCAGCGGACTTAATGCTGAGGCACAAGAACCTTATTTATGGAGGAGAGGTAATAAAAAAAAAAAATGCACTCACCAATATTTTGATTTTGATTGAGAAACTTATCGACGAAAGCCCTTTGCGAGTGCTTGGAACTTGCATCATCGCCTGCCTGGAATTGGAATTCTCCGCGACCTTTCCAAGGAGGCTCGAGAGGACTTTGCTTGCGCGTGGAGAGAAGAGTCCGATATCCACTGGTCGAGGAAATAAAATAACCTTCCTACCCCGAATGGACTGTTTTGACTACTTTGACCCCCGCCACGGGGCAAGTAGGTTTCCTTGGTCATTCAAGAAGCTCTTCTTGTCGTCTTCCTTTTCAGTATGGGAGGAAGATTGGGGCGACATCGTGAGATAAAAAAAGAAGTTTTTTTTTGAATTGAGGGAAGCGTTGATCGGCCAAAGTTCGCCTTTCCACTGACTGACTCGTCGGACTGCCCTTTCTGACCCTACCATTCGTCTCGTTCACCTCTTTTTTCGAATAGAATGAAAGGACAGGCACTGACGGATTTATTGGGAGTGGGAGCACATCCTCTACAGGAGAATTCTAAATTGCAAAAAGAATTGCCTGACGAAGCAGTCTACTGCGCTGAAGTCGCATCAAGACCCACATCAAAAGCCTGGGAGATGTATTTTGACTGCGCCTCAAAAACAGACGAGAAAGGACGTATAAAATCAGGGGTCGGAATCGTCTTTATTATTACTCCCAAAGGCAACATGATCCCGCATTCCTTCACTTTGTCGGAGTCATGTTCCAACAACGTGTCAGAATACACGGCGCTGATTATGGGAATGGAACTAGCTCGTGACATCAAAGTACATCAACTGGAAGTTCGAGGTAACTAAAAGTTGGTAATTAACCAAATGAACGGCGTCTATGAAGTTAGAAAACCAGATCTCTTACCCTATCATACAGCAGCGAGCGAATTAGCACGCACCTTCGCATATTTCAACATTGAACATGTGCCAAGGAGACAGAACACAAAGGCAGACGCCCTAGCCAGTCTCGCAGCTTCTCTGTCTTTACCAGAAGGAGAATCCATGACGGTTACGGTCTATGAGAAAAGAATCCTGCCACCACTCAACACCTATGAAATAGGCTAAACAACTAACAAAGCAAGCATTGAAGGACGCTCACCGAGTCCTTCTATCAAAGGAAGCTCTCGCCGAGGGCTCTTCGTATGTCCATCCTCTACTCAGCCATTTCGGGTTAAGAAGAAGCCTCCTACAAGGAATAGAAAGACTGCGCGATAGCAGAAGGACAGCAAAGAAAGCTCCTACTGCGCCAGAGATTACTTGAAAATTTCTTAACTTAATATGTCTTTCTTCAATCTGAACGGTAAGGGCCCTGACAATACAATTATATCATATGCTAACTCGTTTGGAGTTAAAGGTTGCTGACCTATTGCCAACTCGAAAAGGCTAGCTCCAGTAGAAAAACTCAGTTTAAGGTTATAACAGAATTTGGCAATATCCAAAAGATCAACCCAATTAGTTGATTGGCCGCAATCAAATGTCTCAAATATTCTTCTAAGAAACCATTCACACGTTCTGTCTGCCCGGTTAGTCGTAAAGAAGTTGAGTTTAGTTCCCTCAAACAAAGACGTCCAAAAACGTCCTGTGAACCGAGCATCCCGATCACTCACCACATCCGCCGGTATTCTCCAGTACTTTACAACATTCTTGAAGAATAGATCTGCGGCCCACCCTTTCTTTGAACCTTGTCAATGATCGAACTTAAAGATATGAACTGAGTGCCATTTGATGAGTAACTGAGAACAAGGGAGAGGGATATAGAAAGAATGAAGTAATGAAAGAGGAAGTCATTGCTAGTAGTAACGACTTGTTACGATCCATTGGTTCATATAGAATCCATGTCCTAGGTGTATCAAAAAACATTCTTTTCGCTAAGCGTATATAATAAAATAGAGTGAAAGGGTCCACCCCGAAACCAAGGGGGTACTAACTAAGAGCTGAGTCCTCTCCGAACCGCAGGAGATAGTTGCCCATCATACGGCTCACCAACTTAACTTGCCTCTATGGGAGGCTCGCTCCGGGCAGGTTCGGATCACTTACAATACACAGCTCTACGAAGGGGTTAGGAACGTTTTCAATATGATTCTTTTCCCGCGATGAGAAATGCGAGACGAAAAAGGAACCCATCTTTTCGACTGGGAAATGCGAGTCTTTTTTGTATACTTTCTCCATCCCCCTCTATCAAAATGATCAAAAAGGAAGGCAAGCTTGCTTGTTATTCCCGTGTTCGATCTCTTCCATCTCTGACCCACCCGCTCGTTGTCACCTATGTTGAAGAAAGGTTTGGAACCCTAACCCTGTAGAGAATGAAGAGGGGCCAAGGATCTTCCTCTCAACAGTGCTTCTTGAGGCCCAGGCCCTCCCCCCTGAAAAAGTAAGGACCCGTTAGCCTGGGGGATAAGGAATAAGGAAGCTTGCTTACTTAGCTCTGCCAGGCACTGGACAGGGATTAGCTCGGTAAATGTGTAGAGCCAAGTGTAGTGTGGTGTAGTAGTAGGCACTTCTAGGCCCCTTCCCGGCTACTGGATCACTCCAGTGCTTTGGGTACTACGGACCCTCTGCCATCCATTGCAGCAGAGCCGTTTCATGAGCGGGGGGGCTAAGCGCAGTTCTTTGAATCAAACGTTGAATGAAATAGATTCTTTTTTTTTTTAGATATCAAAATAGAAATCGGATAGGATAGATGGATGGATCTATCTTTCTATTTATATATATATATTACTAATCCAAAATGGATTTCTATAGATAGTTAAGTAGCGTAGGTGTAGCAAGAAGCCCCAAATCCTTGATTTGGCCAGGAAAGACTGCACTGCTTTGGCCCAGGAAGCGAAGGGAATGAGCTCGGCTGCTTCTCCTCCACACTTATTTTTCTCCGTGCCCGTTCCGCATGCGCTTCGCGCGCCATTGGCGCTTTGCTCTCCTCTTATTCTTCATTGGACGGTTCGGATGGACTTCGCCGTTCTTTCCCAACTAAAATAGAAAAGGCTGTCTCACATCGAGATGTCGATTCGTTTTCCGCCCCCAATGAGATGGGGGATTTGTAACCCCCTATTTAGACTTTTGGGCCCTTCATCTTTCTGAATCGAGGCCCGGCCCGGGCCCGGCTTGCGTCGTTTCAACAATCGGCGGGGAGCACCTCAGTATACGATCGCGCGCAGTAACTGGGAGTCCTATTACACCTAAGGCCAACTTCAATTCACCAAACCAAGGTTCATCTCGTGTAGTGATTGTGGACTCGTACAAGGATATTGAGTAGACGGTTGATGTATCAGACTCTACCCTATCTTTCGTAGCATGCATTCCCATCCGTGTCGCAACTGATTTGGTAAACTACGTGTCCGGTGCACGGAGAACTGCCTTCGGTCCCCCAAACTGACTTACTCGTGGCAACCTTCCGGCCGCCCAACGACCTATAACGCTAGTCACTACTCCCACTGGGGCTAGGAAGTAAGCCCCACAACCCAAAGCGGCGAAGAACAAATAGAATTTGCTACAAAAGCCGGCTAACGGGGGTATTCCCGCGTATGAGAACATAGTAATGGAGAAGGTAATAGCCGAAATAGGATTCGTTTTGGCTAGAGCGCCCAAATCCGCTATATATTTGACACGGGTTTGCCGTAATGCTAAAACTATGGCGAATGCATCTATCGTCATTAATGCATAAATAAAGATACCAATTAGTAGTGATTGAATTCCTTCTATGGTTCCACATGAGAAACCAGTACGAATATAACCTACATGTCCAATTGAACTATGAGCTAGAAGTCTTTTTACTTTCGTTTGGGCCATGGCGGCCAGTGCTCCTAAGATCATAGAAGCAATGCTGCAGAAAAAGAAGATTTGTTGCAATGTAGCTCCATAGGAACCATAAATAAAAACACGTGAAATATTAGCAGAAATAGATATTTTAGGCGCAATAGAAAGGAATGCTGTAACCGGGGTGGGTGAACCCTCATAGATATCAGGTGCCCACATATATAGAGTCAAAAGAGATATGGAGCCCGAAAGGGAGGGGGGTTTTCTTCGGGGCTCGAGAGATGGAATAAATAGATAGGGCCCCACAAGTTTTGAATTCGCCGCTGGGGAATTCACACGAAAGGGAACGAGGAATTCTCAACGAAAAAAGTGCTCTCTGAACCGAACGTGAAAGTAGTTTTCCATCAGACGGCTGTTCCCGTAACTCCACTCTCGACTTGGATTATATATCCAAAAAGGTCCGCTCCCGGCCATTCCACACGCTGCCTAGCAGAGGCGTGGTTATCTGAAGTGGATTCTTTCTTTTCTAGTAGATGCCGAACCTGCTGCCCCATTGACTAAGAAGGGGGCGGGCGCAGCAGCTACATGGACCCCTTCCTTTCTGTTGTTGCCAGCGCTTTCCCGGGCCGAGCCGGAATTCTATATTCTAATTAGAAAGGGCAGGCAAAGCCCGAAGGCTGCTATCCCAATAGCCCAGCGGGCGGAACGAGGAGAGGCCTCGGCAATCATACCACCGCGGTGCGGTCGAAAAAGCGTGTTCCCTTCAGATAACACGCACCGTAGGCCATCCTCGGCCTTCTTCGTTTTCGATGAAAAACAAATAAAATATCTCGATCTCCGAAAGCGTTTTCCTTCCCCCGC